CACGACATTTGCACATTTAGATGCTACTACCGTACTATCAAGAGGATTGGCCGCCAAAGGCATCTATCCAGCAGTAGATCCATTAGATTCAACGTCAACTATGCTCCAACCTCGGATTGTTGGTGAGGAACATTATGAAACTGCGCAAAGAGTTAAAGAAACTTTACAACGTTACAAAGAACTTCAGGACATTATAGCTATCCTTGGGTTGGACGAATTATCTGAAGAAGATCGCTTAACCGTAGCAAGAGCACGAAAAATTGAGCGTTTCCTGTCACAACCTTTTTTCGTAGCAGAAGTATTTACGGGTTCCCCGGGGAAATATGTTGGTCTAGCTGAAACAATTAGAGGGTTTAAATTGATTCTTTCTGGAGAATTGGATGGTCTTCCTGAACAGGCTTTTTATTTGGTAGGTAACATTGATGAAGCTACTGCGAAAGCTGTGAACTTATAAATGGAGAGCAAATTCAAGAAATGACCTTAAATCTTTGTGTATTGACTCCGAATCGAATTGTTTGGGATTCAGAAGTAAAAGAAATAATTTTATCGACTAATAGTGGACAAATTGGCATATTACCCAATCATGCACCTATTGCCACTTCTGTAGATATAGGTATTTTGAGAATACGACTTAACGACCAATGGTTGACGATGGCTCTCATGGGAGGTTTTGCAAGAATAGGGAATAATGAGATCACTATTTTAGTAAATGATGCGGAGAAGGGTAGTGACATTGATCCACAAGAAGCTCAACAAACTCTTGAAATGGCGGAAGCTAACTTGAGTAAAGCTGAAGGCAAGAGACAAACAATTGAAGGAAATCTAGCTCTCAGACGCGCTAGGACGCGAGTAGAGGCTATCAATATGATGTCATAACTAATTGGTGTGTCCGAATAAGCAAAATAAGTGTATAAACGGAAGTTCTGTTTATATACCTATTTTGCTTCTGTTGATTAAAATGAAAATTAAGAATCCAATCAAGTAGAATCGACTTTTCATGCAACTAAAGAATTTGAAATTGAAAAATTCAATAGAGCAATAGAATAGGATCAAAAATAAATAAAAGCGAATGAGTAAAAAAACTCATTATATTATTATAAGCTGCTATCTTATCTAATAAGATCTACCTACTATTGGATTTGAACCAATGACTCCTGCCGTATGAAAGCAATACTCTAACCACTGAGTTAAGTAGGTCATTTATCATCACAAAGAAAAAAAAGGGGGGATCCATCACATTGATAGATTATAAATTGCTTATTACTTATACGCAATACCAATCAAAGAGATATGATCTTATACCATGTGATATTCATCTTGACAAGAAATTATCTATATGATAAAATGTGTATCACAAACATAAGGGCTATAGCTCAGTTAGGTAGAGCACCTCGTTTACACGCGCGCCAATGTTTTTCAGAGGAGTCTATAGAGGAATTGATGTCTTACTCTATGCTTTTTGGGAATAAAAGAAGAGAACAACAGCCTGACAAAAGGTTTGGTCCTATTCAGGACCCTTTCTAATATAGAAATAGAACCAATCATTGATTTGAGATATTGATAAGGTGAATACTTATTCAATGCTAAGCCTAATGAGTATAAGGACCTCAAAAAGTCTCTTTTCGTTCTATCTTATGAACTTTAAGGTGTATAAAGTTTCATATTTGATTCAAGCATAGTGATAGAGACTCTATTTAACTTAAGTTTATATAGGCAAAAAGCACACCTACGTCAGGATAACCCTTCTTTGAAACACTTTGGTAGTGCCCCTGTATTGGAACATAATGAATCAGAGCACGTGGAGCCATCTTTATTTTTTCTATTAAGAAAAAATATAAAATATGGTAGACTAATGATATTTATGTCGGTTAATGAAGGAGCCCAATGCAAAAAAATGCATGTTGGGTCTTTGAAAGAGTTCAAATCATATTGATAATAATAAGTTTGGGCTCTTTTACCGAGAAGGTCTACGGTTCGAGTCCGTATAGCCCTAATATAAAGAAGAACCTTAGAAAAAGAAAAAAAAATCGAAGTAAAAAGAATCTTCTTGAAACAAGACATATACCACAAGAACCAAACTAAATGATAAATGATTCGATGAAAATAAAAGGGTTTTTTCTAAAGAGTTATGGCTAACTTGACAATTAATTCCAATTCGGATTGACTGATTCGATATATTTTCTACATTAATGGGAGTACGTTTATGTTTTTGCTTTACGAATATGATATTTTCTGGGCGTTTCTGATAATATCAAGTTGTATACCTATTTTTGCATTTTTAATTTCCGGAGTTTTAGCCCCGATTAGCAAAGGACCAGAAAAACTTTCTAGTTATGAATCGGGAATAGAACCACTGGGGGATGCTTGGTTACAATTTAGAATCTGTTATTATATGTTTGGTTTAGTTTTTGTTGTTTTTGATGTTGAAACGGTTTTTCTTTATCCATGGGCAATGAGTTTCGATGTATTGGGGGTATCTATTTTTATAGAAGCTTTAATT